TGCGTATCTATTTACTTCTTTTCTTACTTTATTACTTTACTCTTTCGATTTCGATTTGAATAATTGCAATAAAAATTTCATTTTTCTATTTCATTCTTAATGAATTTGTATTTGGAATAATTCTAAGATCTTAATTCGAAATATTATAAAAAATCTTTTAAAATAGTATAGAATATATTCTTATTCTTCTAAAGTAAAAGAACATATCTAATTTAGCTCTTTCATGCTTATTTTAACTAGTTATTTTGGTTTTCTACTGGCTGCTTCAACTATAACCCTAGCTCTTTTTATTGGGTTGAACAAGATACGACTTATTTGAAATGAATGAAATTACATAAACAATTTACAAAAATCAAGGCCTCCCTGAATATTTTATTTTGAGGATTCTATGGTTCCTTTCCGCGTCAATTTAAAATTCTTGGTTATTGAGATTCACGGATAATTCAGTTAAGATTTAGGGATAGATCTTACCTGTTTTTTTATTACCTAAAATCAAATATGATTGAAGTTTTTCTATTTGGAATCGTCTTAGGTCTAATTCCTATTACTTTAATAGGATTATTTATAACTGCATATTTACAATACAGACGGGGTGATCAGTTGGACCTTTGATTGAGTAACATTTCGTGTTTTTATGGACCTCCTACAAGAAGGAGGTCCAATTCAAGTTGAAATTCTACTTTATTTAGATTTAGTTCATTGTATTATATTATTATTATAATTGATATTATAATTGTAATTCGACATAAAATAAATGGAATCACGCTCTGTAGGATTTGAACCTACGGCATCGGGTTTTGGAGACCCGCGTTCTACCGAACTGAACTAAGAGCGCTTTAGTATATGCTATATGCTATATTCTTATATCCTATCACATTATATACGACTGTAAAGAAAGTTTTACCCCCAAGGGGTATTGCGTATATATAGCAAAAACGTAATATTACGTCAAATTTTCGCCGCGCCAATTTTATTCAACGAATCCTTCGTAACTGTGCATAGGAAAAAAATAGGTAGGGATGACAGGATTTGAACCCGTGACATTTTGTACCCAAAACAAACGCGCTACCAAGCTGCGCTACATCCCTTTTCAGAATTGTTGTACGGTTTCATTGTACAAAATCCATATCTTGTTTTCCACATCCTTTCTTATTTTTTAGGGTGTATTTCATCTGTGGGGACCTTGTATATGCTCATTTTAGGTAGTAATTGCTAATTATAATTTCATTTTGCGCAAAAACAAATGGTCTTGAACTACAAGATTGGGTTATCTATGATCTGTGTAGTAAAATATCAAACTAGGACTATATATGTCTTACAATTACAATAAAAATAAAGAATGCAAATAAAAAAGAAAGAAAAAAAAAATAATAAGGAGGATTTTCAATGCGAGATATAAAGACATATTTCTCCACGGCACCTGTGCTAACCCTTCTATGGTTTGGGTTTTTAGCAAGTCTTTTGATAGAAATTAATCGGTTATTTCCAGATGCTTTGTCATTCCCCTTTTTTCATTCTGATTGAATTTTTTGCTATTTGATAGATGAAGAAATTCATAATATTTTATATCCATTTTTTTTTTACGTAACATCTCTCCCATTTTGCTCCTTTTTTTCTTTACTTTTCCTAAGAGAAAGAAAAAGTGTATTGAACCTTAGTAACAATACAATGAATCTACGATAGAATTGGGGAAAAAAGAAATGTAAATAATGAAATACTGAAATTAGGATAGTTCTAGTTAGAAAAAATTGTATTACTTAATTTTTACTATAATTCTTCATATTCTTCTATTAATTACTATGACCGTATTTCTTTATAGTTCTAATATTTTTAGAAATTCCATTTCTAGATTTCTAGTTAGTAACTGTTATTGATATAGAACCAATTTTTTTTTCTTATTTTTTCTTTTTTATTTCCTTTTGTATTTCATATTTAGTTTGGTTCGAAAAGAAAATGAGGGGAGTTCTAAAGTGAAGTCAATCCAAGATAAAAAGGAAAAAGGAAGGTTCATGGCCAAAGGTAAAGATAAAGGTAAAAATAAAGTTAAAGATAAAAGTAAAAATAAAGGTAAAGATATCAGAACTATAGTTATTTTGGAATGTACCAGTTGTGTTGGAAAGAGTTTCAATAAAAAATCGACGGGCATTTCTAGATATATTACTCAAAAGAATCGACACAATACGCCTAATCCATTAGAATTTCTAAAATTTTGTCGCTATTGTAAAAAGTATACAATTCATGGGGAAATAAAGAAATAGATGGAACAGAATGCGTGTGTGATTTTTTCAAGGAGGGAGAAGGGTAAGAACTTTATATCTTAACATTTAACATATATAATATATAATATATATAATATATAATACAATATATCTTAATATATCTTAATATCTTAACTTTATTAATATCTTAACTTTATTAATATCTTAACTTTATATTATATTATATTAATATTAATAATATTAATATCTTGACTTTATATCTTAACATTTAACATATATAACATATATAATATATAATATATAATACAATACAAACCAAATCCTATTTTTGTCGGATTTTAAATGAAAAATCCAATTTTTGTATTTTCTAGATTCTTTTAGATGCTAATGAATAAACAAACAAAACAAACAAGGAATAAGCAAATCATGGGTAAATACCAAATTGTGGGTAAATACAATAAATACAATAAAACTTTTCGTAAACCAAAAAAATCTTTTCATAGGCGTTTACGATCAATTGGGTCGAGGGTTCGAATCAATTATAGAAACACGGGTTTGATTAGTCGATTTATTAGTGAACAAGGAAAAATATTATCGAGACGGGTAAATAGGTTGACCTTGAAACAACAACGATTCATTACTATTGCTATAAAACAAGCTCGTATTTTATCTTCGTTACCTTTTCGTACTAATAATAGATTCTTAGAGAAAGCATATATAAATCGAAAAAAATACAAATACAAATACAAAAAATACAAAGGAAAAAAATACAACAAATACAAAAGAAAAAAAAATATAACAAATACAAAAGAAAAAAAATACAACAAATACACAAGTAAAAAATAAAAAAGAAAAATAAGGAAAAATAGACATACTCGTTTGAAACTCCAACCAGAATTCAAGCTCAGATTAATGTTTTTTTTGGTTTTGAGCGATACAATCCATTTTGCGTTAGAAACAAAAAATGGGCAAGAAATCTTTTTTCTTGAAAGATGTTTGTTTATTCCTATTACTCAAATCTTAATTTCTTTCTTTTGATTCTATTCTCCCGGAGTCTATTCTCCGGGAAATTTTTTTTTTTTCAATCATTCTTTTTTCCTTTTTCCTTTCTTTTCTTTTCTCTTTATAGCCTTATAGCTTATAGTATGATATAGCCTTATACTTATATATTTATATTATACTTTATTATACTTATTTTACTTTATTATTATTATTATATTTATTATTATTATATTATTATTTATTATACTATATATTCGTTTATTCTTTTATTTGTATTTTTTTTTTCTTTATTTCTTGATGGATGGATGATTTTCTGGATTGATGATTTTAAATAAAATCATATCAAAAAAATTGTTATTGGATAAGGCTATTTGTGCAAGTATTTTACGATTAAGAAGCAATTGTTGCTTGTACAAATTGTGTATACATCGACTATAGCTATAGGATACCCTATCCTCGCGAGTTACTGCATTTATCCGAGTGATCCACAAACGGCGAAAATCTCTCTTTCTCCTGTTCCTATCTCGATGAGAGGAAACCAAAGCTCTTATTCTTTGTTGAGTACTCGTTCGAGTAAGTATTGAATGAGCCCTCATAAAGGTTGATGCAAAAGAACGAATTTTTTTTTGACGTTTTCGAGCTGTATATCCTCGTTTAACTCTGGTCATTGAATCAAATGAGACTTTCTTGAATAACTAATTGATTTCTCTTATTTCAGTCATCCTTTTCCTCCGATCAATTCATAATAATAACAAAACATATTCTTCCGATATCTAAAATAGAAATTCCAATGGCTTTTGCTACTATGACCTTCCCGACCACGATTTTTTCTTCCTTCCAGATATTCGACCTGAAAATAATAAATTCTGCTGCTGTTATATTAAATAAAAAAGAATAGTGGGTTATCTCGTTTTTATGGCAACTTCTGAAACGGTTAGGTCCTCTCTATACACCGGAGCCTCTTCTTTCATTTCATATAATTTGATTGTGAACTTGTATAATTCACACTCTTTAGCTCTACCCATCCTTTTTAAAATTTTAATTGTGTCAGTATGTAATTATGCTGTAATAGCAGTACTATACAGTAATACTATTGTATATTGTAATAGCAGTACTGTACTATACAGTAATACTATACAGTAACAGTAAAACAGTAAAACAGTAAAGTAATATAAAGTAATATTAATATATAGTAAGAAAAGAATCCTTTTCACAAAAAATGATAAAAAAGCTATCCATACAGTGACGGCATTTCATTCTGAAAGTTGGCTAGGTAGCTGACCTTTTTAGTCCGTTTTTTCAAAAATAGGAGCATAACCTTTTTGCTTCTTATAAGACTATTTCCTCCGCTTAATGGATAACTATAACTATTTGCTACCAATGGAGAATTGATTCTCATCTCAAACGGAATGATTGGATTTGCACAAATAGAAACCATAAATTCCAAAACATAACCATAACATAATAGAGGTATAGAATAGGTCTTCTTTTTTAGATAGTCAATGAAATGGTTGTCTTCCACTCTATCTATCCTATTACTTGGTAGTGTTCATTGATATTGGAAAAAATTGTTGCATTTCTTCAAACTCATGATCTGAACTGAACGAGTCGCACATACACCCTAGTACATGTTCCTCGACGCTGAGGACATCCTCGAAGAGCAGGAGTTTTCTTGGCATTTCTTTTTGGCTGTCTTGCATTTCTAATAAGCTGTCTAGTGGTCGGCATATTGTGTTAAGAGAATCTCATTCTAGATAGAATAGAGTGGCTTGGCTTATATCTATCTTAACCGGTCTTAGCCGGATGGTTGATGATTATGAATCATTTCTTTTTAATCGAAATGAAAATAAATCATGGAAAATCCCAAAATGGAATTGCACTCCGGGAATTCCCATATCTATATTAGGAATCCATCTTCATTTCCACTTCTGATTCTGAATTCTACCTCTTCATTTCCACTTCTGAATTCTACCTCTTCATTTACACTTCCGAATTCTACCTCTTTATTTACACTTCCGAATTCTAATTCTAATTCGAACCCTACAAGATCAACGATACCATAAATTTGTGCTTCTGTTGCTGACATAAAATCATCCCGTTGCAGGTCGCACGTTATCCTACTTAGAGGGATTTTTGTTCTTTCCTGAAAAATTTTTACGACGTCGTTGTAAAATTTCGATACTATATTTATGTCCAGTTCAAATTCCGATAGGTCGTCCTCTTCAAAAGCACTAGAAGGTTGGTGAATCATAACCCTGATGATATTAATATAACATCACGAATGGTTCTTATATCTCTATTTCGACCCATTTAGTTTGGGTCAAGGTACGAGTAAAACGACAAGAAGAACAAAAATAGAATTAAACATAAACAACCGTACGGGCATCTTTTGTACATTGCATACGGCTCCGCAATGGAATTTTTTTGTTTTTCCACGTTTTTGATAGAAGAAATTCTATCGAAAACAAGAAATAGAACCCATCTAATCCAAATCATGAACTGATCCATTTACCACCCTTCCTTTTAGATTTTATATTTCATAGCAGCAAATAAAAAAAATACTATGATGGTTCTGTTGCTTTATCGATTTATGCTTTCTTTATTTATCTATTTATCTCGTCTTTAAGCAATCCCAAAGTTTTTTTATATGATCTAAGAAGGAGAAATTGATTTTCTCCATCTTTTTTTTTTTTTACTCTCATCTTTTTTTACTCTTTATATCATAACATAAAGATAAGAAAAAGCCTTCTAGTGTGGAAAAAAAAATGGTTTGTGACGCTGAAATTTACTTTTGATACATAAATGATTGATACATAAATGATACATAAGATCGGGAAGAACCCTTCTTTCTTTCATACTCCTATATCAATACAAAATATAATGTTTAAAAACAATAATTGTTTGTTAATATTGAACTCGAAGTGCCATGCTATTATTACTTCTTCTTTTCTTTTTTTTTTTTCATATTCGATACAGCGAAGGCATAGTCTTATTTTTCTTCTCAAATACAAATTCATTGGCGCCAAGCGTAAGGGAATGCTATACGTTTGGAAATTTCTCCTCCAACCAGAATGAGACATCCTATCGAAGCGGCTATACCCATGTTTATTGTATGTATAACAGGCGGCACCCATTGCATAGTATCATAAAGGCCTATTCCTGGGATTACCCATCCGCCTTCACAGTTTATAAACAAAAACTGATCCCTAGTAGGATCTTCTATGGTGAGATGTACCATGATACCCACAACATCATTCGAGACCTCATAATCAAGCTCGTCGCCTAAAAAAAGTATTCGTTCTTGATGAAGTCGGTTGATTAGGGAAAAATTGTATCCCCGAGGAACCGTACGTGCGCCTTTGGATGCATACGGTTCGATTTTAAAGAATAAAGAAAAAGAATTTTGAAAACAATCAATGTGTCGATTTCAGTCCTATTTCTTTTTTTTTGTAACAGGTTTTTGTTTTTCTAAGGATTTTTTTTTTTCATATTTCATAAATGTAGGAAAAAATGTCGAAAATAAAAAAGAATTTTCTGAACTTATTGAATTAACTTCTCATTGATGTATTTTTTCATCGAAATTCAAATGACGATGTAATTTTCTTGTTCCTGAATGGGCCCTTTCAATTCTTTTAGGTTCTTTTTCTACTCCGAGGGAAGATTTGTCCGAATTCTCTTTGCGCATATACGGCAAATGATTTCAATACCACTTCGTTTTTTTTTTCAATTTATTTCATGCCTTTCCCCAAACTATTCGATGTATTATGTATTGTATTCATCATACTACTTCATCGGTAAGCAGTTTTCAATTCTCTTTTTTTTGGATTTATATTTATATTACTTTATATTTTATATTTTAGATTTAGATTACTACCTAATAATAATATTCTTATTTCATATTTTTATTAGGCTATTAGGACCTGTATTACTACATTTGCACTCCCATTGTATTACTTTGCTATCAACTCTTTTTACTATGAATTCTGAATTCAGAAAGAACTCTTAATTCATTCTGAATTCCAATTTGATAATAAACGGAGCTTGGAAAAAATGATACTTGACTTTATCATTCCAAGTAAACCATCAATTATTCTAATAATTGAAAATATTGATCTAATTGTGTTTCACGCTCCGAATTATTGATTTGATGGTTCAATCAATACAAATCAATACAATATTTCCTATCTATCTATTGGATTGGGGTGGGTTGGGGGACGAAACAAAGAATACTCGATCGGGGAGATAATGGGGAAATCCCATATGGCCAATATGTCTGACAAGTCGCACTATAGGTCAGTCCAAACTGCTTCTTCATCTTCAGGAAACTGAAAGGGTACTTTTGGAACACCAACAGGCATTCAACTAAAGAAAAAATGAATTATTATACTTTAATATAAATATATAAATATAGGAAAACATAATAATGGTTTCCTTGTCTTTATCATTTTTTTCTTTTTCTCTTGATTTTGTATCTTCTTTTTGTATACTTAATTTTTGTATACTTAATTATAACTTTTTCATTATAACTTTGATCTAATAGATTTTTATTGATCTAATATTTTTATTTTATTTATTTTTATTATTATTTTTTATTTATTAATTTATTATTATTTATCTAATATTTTATCTAGTATTAAATATATAAATTATAAATATATAAATGTCAATATATATCTATATATCTATATATATATAATATAAGTATATCTATATATATATAATATAAGAATATAAGACCGGATCGAGTATATCGAGCTAGTATTCTAGTATGTAGTAAACTAAAATCGAGTATATAGATATAGACTTATAGGCTGGAAGTTTTATAGAGGAAAAAAGAATGAAAAAATTGGAACGAACGTATGAATTGGATCAGCCGATTCAATCATTTTGAATGAGAAACAAAAGTATCTATGCATTATTTTCCCTAAAGTACTACCATTGCGTATTGATATTTATCGGATATAGAATAAGATCTGTTTATTTTTCTTCTTCTATTCTTTTCAATCGAATAATCGAATAGAAAGGATTGAAAATTGAAAATAGGAAGAGAAGGGAACAATTTTTTTCCTATTTGATTTCATTGAAAATCAACAAATAAATAGGAAGACTTTCCTATCCAAAATCTACCGATGAAGTGCACGGTTTAGTCTTTTCCAATGCGATAAAGATAAAATTATATAATATCTATTTCTTTTTCATTTTTTTTACAAAGGAGTATTTACATGGGTTTGCCTTGGTATCGTGTTCATACTGTCGTATTGAATGATCCCGGTCGATTGCTTTCTGTCCATATAATGCATACAGCTCTAGTTTCTGGTTGGGCCGGCTCGATGGCTCTATACGAATTAGCAGTTTTTGATCCCTCTGACCCTATTCTTGATCCAATGTGGAGACAAGGCATGTTCGTTATACCCTTCATGACTCGTTTAGGAATAACCAATTCATGGGGGGGTTGGAGTATTTCAGGAAAAACTATAACGAATTCGGGCATTTGGAGTTATGAAGGCGTAGCGGGGGCACATATTGTGTTTTCCGGCTTGTGCTTCTTGGCAGCTATCTGGCATTGGGTGTATTGGGACCTAGAAATATTCTGTGATGAACGTACAGGAAAACCTTCTTTGGATTTGCCCAAAATCTTTGGAATTCATTTATTTCTCTCAGGAGTGGCTTGCTTTGGCTTTGGCGCATTTCATGTAACAGGGTTATATGGTCCTGGAATATGGGTGTCTGACCCTTATGGACTAACTGGAAAAGTGCAATCTGTAAATCCAGCGTGGGGTGCAGAGGGTTTTGATCCTTTTGTTCCGGGGGGAATAGCTTCTCATCATATTGCAGCGGGTATATTGGGCATATTAGCGGGTTTATTCCATCTCAGTGTCCGTCCACCTCAACGTTTATACAAAGGATTACGTATGGGTAATATCGAAACTGTGCTTTCCAGCAGTATTGCTGCTGTTTTTTTTGCAGCTTTCGTTGTTGCTGGAACTATGTGGTATGGTTCAGCAACTACCCCAATCGAATTATTTGGCCCCACTCGTTATCAGTGGGATCAGGGATATTTCCAGCAAGAAATATATCGAAGAGTTGGGGCCGGACTAGCTGAAAATATGAGCCTATCGGAAGCTTGGTCTAAAATTCCCGAAAAATTAGCCTTTTACGATTACATTGGTAATAATCCAGCAAAAGGCGGATTATTCAGAGCAGGTTCAATGGACAACGGGGATGGAATAGCTGTTGGGTGGTTAGGTCACCCCGTATTTCGAGATAAAGAAGGGCTAGAACTCTTTGTACGTCGTATGCCTACCTTTTTTGAAACATTTCCGGTAGTTTTGGTAGATAGAGACGGAATTGTGAGGGCCGATGTTCCTTTTCGAAGGGCAGAATCCAAGTATAGTGTTGAACAAGTAGGGGTAACTGTTGAATTCTATGGCGGTGAACTCAATGGAGTCAGTTATAGCGATCCCATTACTGTAAAAAAATATGCTAGACGTGCCCAATTAGGTGAAATCTTTGAACTAGACCGAGCTACTTTAAAATCTGATGGTGTTTTTCGTAGTAGCCCAAGGGGTTGGTTCACTTTTGGTCATGCTACATTTGCTTTGCTTTTCTTTTTCGGACACATTTGGCACGGTGCCAGAACTTTGTTCAGAGATGTTTTTGCCGGTATTGATCCAGATTTGGATGCTCAAGTTGAATTTGGAGCATTCCAAAAAATTGGAGATCCAACTACACGGAGACAAGTAGTCTGATACAAGATTCCTTTGCTATTTGTTGTCTCTATTTTTTTTAGTATTGAAATTTTAAATTTCAATTTCGAATTGATTTAGTAAATGATCAAAAATGAATAGGTGTGGAAGCTATAATTGTTGTCAAAATTGTAAACCACGATCGAATCTATGGAAGCATTAGTTTATACATTCCTCTTGGTTTCGACTTTAGGTATCATCTTTTTCGCGATATTTTTTCGCGAACCACCTAAAGTTCCAACTAAAAAAATGAAATGATTTTTTTGATCTCCATTTATTTCCATTGAAGTAGTAATGAGCCCCATATTAATGGGGGGGCTCATTACTTCAACTAGTCCCCATGTTCTTCGAAAGGATCTCTTAATTTTTTAGAGGGTTGCCCAAAAGCGGTATATAAGGCGTATCCAGTAAAGCTTACAAGTAAACCAGATATGGAGATGGCGACTAGGGTTGCTGTTTCCATTTTTTATTTTTTGTATAATTTTACGATCACAACGGATCACAATAATGTCGTTTATTTACAACTACAACGAAATGGTATACAAAGTCAACAGATTTCAATCCACAAGGAAAGAGGATTTATGGCTACAAAAATCGTTGAGAGTAGTTCTAGATATGGGCCAAAACGAACTGTCCTAGGGAGTTTATTAAAACCATTGAATTCGGAATATGGAAAAGTAGCCCCAGGGTGGGGTACTACACCGCTTATGGGAATCACAATGGCTCTATTTGCCATATTTCTATCTATTCTTTTGGAAATTTATAATTCTTCTGTTTTACTGGATGGAATTCCAACAAATTAGTTCATAAAACTAGGAAGGCCTAGTTTTTCAATCAAAAAAAATGATTTTACTAGACTGACTTAATACTTCAACTTAAGATTAATTAAGAATTATTAAGGACTTGGGTTGAAAGATCATTCTGGTAGTTCGATCGTGAAATTGATTTGTTTCGATATTTCATTTCCGGAATATGAGCGTGTGACTTGTTATAATTGATCCTATTGAAAATATATAGAATGGACCTGTCATCTCTATCAAGATGATTCCAACTCGTCAGATATTTATTCTAGTCTCTGGAACACGAACTATATAGAATTAATAATAGATAATAATAGATAAATAAAATAAAGAAAAGAAATCTTTGAACTATGATTCATACCTATTATTCAGACCTCGCAACCGGACTAAAAAAAAAGGAAAGAAATCTTTGATTTAGAATCTGATTTAAAAAAGATTTCTTTCCTTCAGACTTATGTTGATGTTGACTGAAAGAAAAATATTTCTCTAGAATTTATGAACTCATTACATTCATTGAAGAAGTGATAATCAAATTGTTTTTACTCATAGAACCTTTGAATTTAGCTTTTTTTATTCAATTTCAATCATCGTGGTTCTAGTATGAATCTGAGGTTTAAATTGATTCATAGGGTCTCAACAAGAGAATTCCTATAAAAAAAATAGGGAAGAGAAGATTCAATAGGCCTGTCAGATTAAAATAAATAAAGATGGATGAGCCAACTTGAGATTGTATTTCTTGGCATTATCTTCACAAAGAAGAGATTCCGGATTTTTCTTACTTTCTATCTTTGGGTCAAACCAAGTCAAGTGGCTAAGCTTTGAACTCTCGATTCCGTATCTGTTGAAACCAGTATTTGTGTGTTTTGTCTTGAGCCGTACGAGATGAAATTCTCATATACGGCTCTCAGAGGGGGAGTCTTCTTTGGGTTACCTATCTCAATAAAGTATATGATTGGTTTGAGGAACGCCTCGAGATTCAAGCGATTGCGGATGATATAACTAGTAAATATGTTCCTCCTCATGTCAACATATTTTATTGTCTGGGGGGGATTACGCTTACTTGTTTTTTAGTACAAGTAGCTACAGGTTTTGCTATGACTTTTTACTATCGTCCAACCGTGACAGAGGCTTTTTCCTCTGTCCAATACATAATGACTGAGGTCAACCTCGGTTGGTTAATTCGATCAGTTCATCGATGGTCAGCAAGTATGATGGTTCTAATGATGATCTTACACGTGTTTCGTGTGTATCTTACGGGGGGGTTTAAAAAACCCCGCGAATTAACTTGGGTTACTGGGGTGGTTCTGGCTGTATTGACCGCATCTTTTGGCGTAACTGGTTATTCCTTACCTCGGGACCAAATTGGCTATTGGGCAGTCAAAATTGTAACAGGCGTGCCTGAAGCTATTCCTATAATAGGATTGCCTTTGGTAGAATTATTACGTGGAAGTGTTAGTGTGGGCCAATCCACTTTGACTCGTTTTTATAGTTTACATACTTTTGTATTGCCTCTTCTTACTGCCGTATTTATGTTAATGCACTTCCCAATGATACGTAAGCAAGGGATTTCGGGTCCTTTATAGAAAGATCATAGATATTTTTAATTTATCATATCGGGGAGGAGCAAGAGTCTTTCATTGCTACGAATATGAATTATTTCAAACATAAGGCATGTGATTTGGATACTTCTATTTAACTATGAAATGAAGTATTGAAATATTTTATTTTGTATTTAATATTGATACGAATACGAATGGTTGAAGTATATTTTCCTAAAATAAAAGAGGATGGATTATGGCAGTGTATGACTTGAGCTATGGATTGGGCCGTGCAGATATATGATCGGATCCGCCGCGTTGGAATTGACCACAACCAATGTGTCTTCGCAGTCAACCGTCAATCCCCTTATGTAATATATGATAGGTCGGTTCACTTGAGGAGAATCTTTTCTATGATCAAACCCGAAGGAAGTGTCATGTATCACCAGGCTCCGTAAGATCCCTATAATAAGTGATGTGGCATGATGCAATGTTCTGTTCTATCTATTCACTTTTCTTTTTTCTTTCCTTTAGAATTTCTCATTTAGAGAATTTTCAATTTTATTTTACTTTATTATTTATTTTATTTTATTAATTATTTATTATTATTTATTTTGTTTGATTATTGAATTCAATAATCAAAATAAAACTATAAAAACTATAATAAATAGAAAAATAGAAAGAATATTATAAATAGAAATTATAATTCTAATAAATAATATAATAAATAATAAAGTAAAATAAAAAAATATATTTATATTTATTATATTTATATATATTCATATATAATGTATAAATATATATAAATATAATAAAAATAGAAGGGAAATAGAATAAAATAAAACAATATAAACAACAATAAAGCAACACAATACAGCAATATAATATTATATTATACAATTAAGATTATATTATACAATTAAGGCATCTAAGGCATCAGTTCCAAATATATAACAATAAAAATATATAAATATATAACTATAAATATATAACAAATATATAACAATAAATATATAATAAAAATCTAATAAAATATAAACTAATAAAATATAAATATAATTAAATATAATTTAAATAGAATAATAAAATATAATATAATATTATATAATATTAAAATAATATTAAAATATAATAATATAATAATATAGAAATATAATAATATAATAATATAGAAAATACAATATATAAAATATTTTATAACTTTAAAATACTTTATAACTTTAATAGTTTATATTTATAGTTTATATTTATAGTTTATACTAGTAGTTTATACTAGTTTTTAGTCATTTTTTTTTTTTTATTATGGTATTTTTTATGAATAATAGTTTATTTCTTATGAATAATAAATAATAATAGTTATTTTAAGTTATTTTAGTCATTTCATTTTTCATTTATTTATAGTATGGAGATGCATTCATTTCCTCTGCATCGACCCTGATCTATGATACTATCGGAGTTAAATAAGGGATCTAAGGAAGAACAGAGGTTCTAATACTTTAACCAAGTAACAAGTCAAAACTTTGTCTTTTTCTATTCTATATCTATATAAGGAAATCGATATGTTGCGGGGATAAAGAGCAACCCAAAGATATGAACATGAGACAATCCAAAAAGCATTTGATCATGATCAAATTTGTGAGCCTACTTGGATATTGGGCATTTACTTCCCAGAACTAAATTCTTTATTCTTTTCAATAACCAATAAAAAATAAAAATAATAAGAATAATATAATAATAATAATATTTTCATAATCTTTTACATAATACTCCATAACATAATATTAATATAATATTAATACATAATATTTATAATTATAATATAATTAATTATATAAAATAATAAAATAATATAAATAAAATAATATAAAATATAATATAAAATATAGATTTTCGATGGACTTCTTTAGGTTCTATGAATCTCTTTCTGTCATTCTTTTGATTTTTTTGGAATTCTTGCTCGAGCCGGATGAGCAAAAATTCTCATGTCCGGTTCCTCTGGGGGATGAATCCATAAGAATTCACCTATCCAAATAACAAAGAAACCTGATTTGAATGATCCTATATTAAGAGCTAAATTGGCTAAGGGGATGGGGCATAATTATTATGGAGAACCCGCATGGCCCAATGATCTTTTATATATTTTTCCAATAGTAATTCTAGGCACTATTGCATGTAATGTAGGCTTAGCAGTGCTAGAGCCGTCAATGATTGGTGAACCGGCAGATCCATTTGCAACTCCGTTGGAAATATTACCTGAATGGTATTTTTTTCCCGTATTTCAAATACTTCGCACAGTGCCCAATAAGTTATTAGGTGTTCTTTTAATGGTTTCAGTACCAATAGGATTATTGACAGTACCTTTTTTGGAGAATGTCAATAAATTCCAAAATCCATTTCGTCGTCCAGTAGCTACAACAGTCTTTTTAATCGGTACCATAGTAGCTCTTTGGTTAGGTATTGGAGCAACATTACCTATTGAGAAATCCCTAACTTTAGGTCTTTTTTCAAATTGATTCAACCGCGAACGTGAAATACCACGATATAGGTATCTAGGGAAGATCAAGAAGTGGATCTTCCCTAGATACACCAGTGAATCGAATCTTATTTAGATATATTCCTATTAGGATCTATGTTTGCAAATCTATTTATCCTGTGTCGAGGATTCAAAGCTCATTCCACTCGTTTTTATTTCTAAAAAATTCAAAAAATAAAAAATTTTAAATATATTTAAAATTTTTTATTAGGTAAATTGATTGAAAAATGCTTCTGTAGAATGTCCAATATCTGTTTTACATCTTCTATACGAAAATTTCCACTTTTTATAAGATCTTCTTGACTGTGATTCAAAAGGTCCAATAATGTATGTATATTGGACCTTTTGAGAGAATTATAGGTCTTGGAAGACAATTCTGATTGGTCAATAAAAATACCTGTGAATGAAATTCCCTTTTTGTTTATATTTTGATTAGTGAATTTTTCTTTAAAGGAAAAAGAAGGTAGATTAAATCTTTTTTCATTTTCCTCCAAATCCTCTTCCTCTGCATGTAAAAAAGGAATCAATAAATCAATCAAATTACGAGAAGCTTCATAAAGTGCTTCTTTAGGAGTTAAACTTCCATTTGTCCATATTTCTAGAAAGAGTATTTCTTGTTTTTCATTCCCATTCCCATAAGAATAAATACTATGGTTCACATTTCGAACAGGGGCGGATACAGTATCTATAGAAAAACTTCCATGGCTAGAGTCGTTTGTGGATTTCATACGATATCCGCGATCTCTCTTGATTTGTAATTCAATACACAAATCAATTGGTTCTGTAAGGTTCGCTATATGCTGTGTCGTGTCAACTATTTCGACAGAAAGTGGTGAGATGATATCTTGAGCGGTTATCTGTTTTGGGCCCCTGACACAAATGTATGCGTCCCGAACCCCATTGAGATTACTTCTCAATACGATTTCTTTTAGATTTATTAAAATCTCATGTACCGATTCTTCAATACCTACTATCGTAGAATATTCATGCATCACATTTTCAAATTTTGCACGTGTGATACATGTTCCTTCTATTTCTCGAAGTAAAGCCCTTCGCATGGCGATACCTATGGTATCGCCTTGACCTTTCATAAGCGGGGACAAAATGAAACGACCATAATAAAGACGCTTGCTGTCTACTCTTGATTCAACACATTTCCATTGCAGTGTTCGAGTGCATCCTGCTACTTCTTCTCGAGCCATACTATTTATTTTCATTTTAATTATTTTCATTTTAATTTTTAAAACTATCTTATTTTTTATTTTTCTTGGATTAATGATTATTGGATCAGATCTTTCAATCATTTATTTCTTTCTCTTGAAATCTATTAAATTCTGAGTTTTACACACGTCTTCTTTTAGGGGGTCGACACCCATTATGTGGCACGGGTGTTATATCACGCACGAAACTTAATAGTATCCTACTTTTACGAATAGCTCGCAATGCCGCATCTCTTCCTCGACCTGTACCCTTGATCATAACTTTTGCCCATTTCATACCCCGACCCCGCGCTGCACGAATAACGTTTAATGCTGCTGCTTGAGCAGCATAGGGTGTTCCTTTTTTTATGCTTCTGAATCCAGAAGCACCCGCGGAAGCCCAAGAAAACACCCGACCTCGTACGTCTGTAACAGTTACAAGAGTATTGTTGAAACTGGCTTGAATATGAATAATTCCTTTTGGTATCCTAGGTTTATTCTTATGCTTATGTGAACCAATGCGTGTATTCCTACGTAAATATAAATAATTACGTAAACCAATTTTTTTGATGAATTTTGTCATATTTTATTTCCTCATATCATATAAAATTAAAATAAAAAAAAAAAATAAAGAAGAATCATAAATCTATAGAAAGATACGGTGGATATCCATTTCATATGAAAAAGGAGCCTTTATTCTTTTTCTTTATTTTAAAATGGAAATGGTTTTTCTTTTTTTATTTTCGATTTGAGAAAGTTCTTTAGTTAGAACTTGAGAAGTATTACCTCTGTCTCTGTTTATGTCTCGGATTGGAACAAATTACTCTAATTCGTCCGCGCCTACGTATCGAGCAACATTTTTGACAAATTTTACGAACAGAAGCCCTTATTTTCATATTTCTCATCCCTTACCTTCATTCGTAATCTATTTTTAGATTTTTTTTATAAAAAAAAATGAAAATAGATTTCTTGTATTTTTGAACTTATAGAACTGGTATAGAACTTACTGAATATAGAATTTGAGAATAATGAATAATTATATCATGATATAATTATCATTATTCGTTATAGTTATATCTTTACGAGAGGGATGTTTAAAAGAATGATCTAATCGTTAGAATCTTTTTTTGAAAGTCTAGTAAGTCTATAAATTATACGTCCCTTGGTTGAATCATAATGACTCATTTCGACTCGGACTCTATCCCCGGGTAGTATACGTATAAAACCACGACGTATTTTCCCCGAAATATAAGCTATAATTAGATTTTCATTATCTAACTTAACTCGAAACATACCATTTGAAAGCGACTCAGTAATTAAACCTTCATGAATAAATTTTTGTTCTTTCATTATATGTAAATCCTTTTATTTTTTTTTCAATATCAATTAAAATTAATAAAATTAATAAAGGAGTAATTCTGTAATTCATTTCTCCTCTCTTGTTATTTGAAATTTTCAAATTAAAAAAAAAGTAAATTCGAGAGAAAATTGGGGTACTACAGTAGAATAGAATCACCATATATAACACAAAATTTCTCCTCCAATTTTTGCTAGTCGGGCTTCTCGATCTGTCATCATACCTCGAGAAGTAGAAAGAATTACAATCCCCATTCCGCCTAAAATCTTAGGAATTCTTTGATAGCTGGAATAGATTCGTTGACCGGGTCGGCTTATATGCTTTAATTTTATTTTATTCCGTTTCTTAGTATTTCTATGTCGTAAGGTTGAAACCAAGAAATTTTTTTGACTTTCTTTATGTTTTCGAACGTTTTCAATAAAACCTTCTCGTAAAAGTATTTTGACAATGTTTTTAGTTAGATTAGTAGATGCTATTTGAACCCTTCCCTTTTGATTCATGTCAGCATTTCTTATAGAAGTTAATATATCGGCAATAATGTATCTACCCATGGCGAATTATAGTTATTTGTTCCTCCTCATTTGAATAGAATCAACATGTTTCTTTTTTGTTTGATTTTTATTTTTAGATTATTGATTGAATTTTTTTTTTTAATTCGTCAATTCTAAACAAGTTTCCAAAATTAAAGTATATGCATGAAACACAATCTATGAATCATAAATCTATGAGATATATATCCTCTATTTGAATATTCATTATATAATTAATAATGTACTTTATTGGTACTTTATTTTTTATGTTTAATTTTTTATTTTATGAATTTATTATTTCTTATTTTATTTTTATTATTATTATTCTATTTTATTATAATTTTATTATATTTATTAATTATATTAATTATATTTATTATATATATATAATATATATATATTTATATTTATTAATTTTAATTAATTTTATTCATTTTTATTAATTAATATTTATTAATTAATAAATTATTAGTTTAGTTATTAGTATTATTAAGATTAGTTAAGTTAGTATTAAGTTATTAGTATTAGTAGTTATTTAGTATTAAAATTATATTTTTAAATTAGATTTTTAATTTATTTTGATATTTGTTTGTATATTTGAATTATATAAAAGATTATAGAAAAGATCAATCAAATCAAAATATCAAATCCGATAACAAATAACAAATAAGAAGTAAGAATAAATATAATGATATTAAATAATCAAATGAAAATAATTTATAAATAAAATATAAATAAAATTTAAATAAAAAAAAAAAGAAAGAAATAAAGAAATAAATAGAAAATAAATATAGATAAATTAAAATAATGATATATGTCATCTACTAATTTGATTATAAGACTTCGGGCGCCAATGAAATTATTTTAGTAAAATTCAACTGTCTCAATTCCCGAGCAATCGCACCAAAAATTCGAGTTCCTTTTGGATTTCCTGCTTTATCAATGATAACCGCTGCATTGTCATCATATCGTATTATCATGCCATTGTCGCGTTTTAGTTCTTGGCGCGTACGGACAATCAAAGCTCTAATTATTTCGGATCTTTCTATAGACATGTTGGGCACTGCTTCTTTGACTACAGCAACAATAACATCGCCAATATGAGCATATCTATGATTACCAGTTCCTAGGATTCGAATACACATCAATTTTCGAGCTCCGCTGTTATCCGCTACATTCAAAAGGGTCTGAGGTTGAATCATATCATTCTTATTGGAATATCTTATTTAAATCCAGGGTATAAGGGAAAAAAAGAAATATTATCTGTCCAGAGATAAAAAAGTCCGCGGTTGTTTTTTCATTCTCAACACCCCTTCACTTTATCTTTTCCTTTCCTTTCCTATATCTTTTCCTTTTCTTTCCTATTTTATCTATCTTGAAAGACTTGAATTTAGTTAGTATAGGCATTTTACATGCAGCTATTTGCATAGCTGCTTTAGCTACAGTTTTTGATACTCCAGTCATTTCATAAAGTATTCGTCCCGGTTTCACAACGGATACCCAATATTCGGGTGATCCCTTCCCCGAGCCCATACGTGTTTCCGTCGATCTGATTGTAACAGGTTTGTCGGGAAAGATACGTACCCATATCTTTCCACCACGACGCGCAGATCGTGTCATTGCTCTTCGCCCTGCTTCTATTTGTCTAGCTGTGATCCAAGCGGGTTCAAGCGCCTGAAGAGCGTATTTGCCGAAAGAAATACGATTGCCTCGGCAAGATATTCCCTTCATTCTACCTCTATGATGTCTACGAAATCTGGTTTTTTTGGGGTTTTAGTCGATGGTTGTTTTTATTTTTATTCCATCTCTACTGCAGAACCGTACGTGAGATTTTCACCTCATACGGCTCCTCGCGAATGAAATGACTTCTTCTACATAATCTTGTAATCTTAGATATACACTATTTGTTAGATATACACTATTTGATTTCTGTCTTTCTATACTTCTTTCTATATCTTTCTATACTATATATCTATATATCTATATCTCTCTATATCTATATCTCTTTCTATATATATCTATATCTCTTTATATATATCTAGATTAATATATAGATTATATATCTATATCTAGATTAAAAAAAAGAATTAAATCAATTAAATAATTTATTATTATTATTTTATATTGAAAAATAAATAATTGAAAAATAAATAAATGAAATTAGCGTTCGCGGGCGAATATTGACTCTTTCTTCCTTTTTTACTTTATTTTTTTTGTTGGGGTAATTTATGTCCAGAATAAATCCATTCTGGAACACTTTATTCTTGGTTCATTCCGCCATCCTACCCAATGAATCATTAGGATTGATTGGTTTTAATTCAATCCTATGTAATCACAGGTTCCATCGTTCCCATAGCTTCTCCATTAATGATTAGGCTTGAACTCCGCAATGGAGCTCCCCCAAAAATTTTATTTGTATACGAGTCAATCTCCTCAGTTTTTCTTAACCCGAAGCTCAATTCTTTCTTTTCTATTCTTTTATTCTTTTCTTTTTTTTTTTATTTCTATTTTTATTATTTTTCTATTTTATTCTATTTTTAATAGAATATATTTATATTCTATATCCATATATTCTATATCCTATATCCATATATTAAATATATTATTAATAGAAATAATTAATAGAAATATATAATTAATAGAAATATATTATTAATAGAAATTAATAGAAATATATAATTAATAGAAATATATTATTAATAGAAATAATTAATAGAAATATATTCAAATTGATGCTTTATCACACTGCTTTTTTTCATAAACCATACATCTTGGAATCATATATCATATATCAAATCATATATCAATCATATATCATTATCAATCATATATAAATCATATATCATTATCATATTAATAATTAATATTCTTATTCTATCTTTCTATCATCCTTCCATTTTTCTACATCCCCTTTTATTTTTGTTTCAAGATTTATAATCAGATTTATTTTTCATTTGATTAAAATAATTTCAGTTGCTACAACTATATGATTTATTCAGTCATATAGTGACTTTTTCTTGTTTTTATTGGGATCTTGATGATAATACGAAGCAATTTGTTGGTTATTCGTTTTGTTTTGAGTTTATTGAGCTTTTATAGTGACTAAATTTATAATGGTGGGATCAGCCTTTTTTTTTCAATCTCAATTCTCAACTAAAAAAAACTAACGAGTCACACACTAAGCATAGCAATGATACTAAATCAAAATAAAGGGGTAAATGAAATTATTATTCAACCTTATAAAATTAGAATTATTTATTTTTCTTTGATTCATATTGAATATTCAAAAAAAAAAGAACCAAAGAGTTTCGAAATTTTTCCTATCGCTGAGTAAAATAGTTAGGGAAAGAAAGTACCATTATCCTTTTTCTTGGTTTACAAATATCCAAATTTTAATGCCTAAGACTCCATAGATAGTCCTAATGCTATGGGAACAGTGATCGATTTTAGCACGAATTGTTTGTAATGGAATCCTTCCTTTTCTGGTCCATTCGACACGTGCAATCTCTTTTCCGTTGATACGACCTGCGATTTGCACTTGAATTCCTTTTGCACCCGTTTGTTCAGCTAATTCAATGGCTTTTTTCATTGCCTTTCGAAACGAAACTTTCTTTTTTAATTGTAAAGCTATATATTCTGCAAGAATATTAGGTTGCCCATAAGGCTTTTCTATCTTTTTTATAGCAATATAAAGTCTTCGGTTTACAGAATTAAATTCTTTTTGTACATTCCTCTGTAAGTCTTCGATTCTCCGTGTTCTTCCTTCTATTAATAAATTGGGAAATCCAATATAGATTATGACTTGAATCAAATCTATTCTTTTTTTAATCCCTATGTGAGCAATTCCTTCGAAACGTGAGGATATTCGCTTATTTTTTTTTACTTTTTTTACATAGTTTTGAATACAATTACGTATTTTTTCATCTTCTTGTAGGCTTCTGGAAAAATGATTTGGTTGTGCGAACCAAATGGAATGATGACTTTGATTTGTTCCAAGTCTGAAACCAAGTGGATTTATTTTTTGTCCCATATTTTTCTATTTTATTCTTTTTTTTTTCTAAATACTAAATATGAAATATGTAAATATGAATCTATATGAACTTATTAATTTAGTAATTTAGATTTTTTAGATTTTTCTTTTAAAACAATCTTTATATGACAAGTTTTTTTTTGAATCGGATAACTACGCCCTCGAGCCCGGGGTCTTGACTTTCTCACAATAGCATCTCTATTAACCTCAGCTTTACTAATAAATAAATTAGCTTCATTCAATCCCATATTCTGACTAGCATTTGCTGCTGCAGAATAAACTAATTTTAAAATTGGATAAGATAACCGATAAGGCATCAGTTCCAATATCATGAGTGTTTCCTCATAAGAACGTCCTCGAATCTGATCAATTACTCTTCGTGCTTTAGAAACAGACATACGTATATGCTTAACTAACAATTTCGCTTCTGTATCCGAATTTTCGCTCTTTATCATAAAAGTTCTCCCCCGCCAATGAAGGATAAGTGCCTAGGTGAAGTATCAGTAACAACGACTAACGACGAGATTTCTTATCTTTTCTTGTATG